CAAAATGAAGGGTTTCATTTTTGTAATTTTCTAATCGTTCCAAACTATCACTAGTAGCATTAATTAGATTTACTTTTTCTCGTTCTATCTCAGAGTATCCATTCATTCGATACTCATCCGCTTCAATTTCCACTTTACGTAAGCGAGCCCGGGCTCTTTCAAGCTGCTCAATGGCCCCTTTACGTAATTCTTCGGAATTACGAATAGTACTCAAGATCCTCTGTTTTCGATTATCTAATAAATCATTTAATGAAAGTAGATTCTCTTACCATTAATTTCACAACTCCCATGATCTCTTCCCGAACCAAACATGAATCTTTCGATTCATTTGGCTCTCACGCTCAATCAATTATTTATTTTATGGACATTCCTATTATCTTTTAATGTAATGAGCCTACCCTCTCTTTTTGGTTCGTATTCAAAGAAATCAAAACTGATATACAGAATATTAGAAGGGCTCTTCCAACCAGACAAAAAATCTATAATTGTCAGCAAAGTTGTTTATTTATTTATTTGTTTTTGATTTAAATTCTTATATTTTTTTGTATTTCCCTTTTTAGTAAAATCTTCATTAAATCCAAAAATTCCTATTTTTTATACTTTTATACATAGGTCGTCGATTCGGCATTGGGTAAAAAGGGCAAGGCGCCCCTTTTCTAATAAATGGTTTCAAATTATTTTATCGATATGAGTGTTCTATATCAGATGCTATTAATTTTGAAACCGTTTTGGTACTAACGTAGTGGTAGAAAGAATACCATGTTGTGCCTGAACTTCAAACAGTCTAGCTTTAACCATGTTAATGGTCTCACATTATTGGTCGATAGAGAATCAAGATTTACCAATGAGTCACGAAATGCTATGGTTCTTACATATTATTTATTAATTTCTTTATTAAGTAATTCGTCGAGATAATGCACCGTTATTTCCTATTTCTTATCCTATTAAATAAAAAAACATAATCATAATAAAGTGCAGCTGGTTCGATCCAACCTATTCTTGAAATATACAACTCGCACACACTCCCTTCCCAAAAAAAATTAATACACCAAGCACTACACTTAGATTTATTAGATTTGTTGCTAAAATATCGGTATTAAACCCGAAACTCCCGGCGGATGGCCAATAGCCCAAAGAAACAAAAAAATCGGTTATATTTTTCATATGCTCTCCTCTTTCTTATAGATAAGACTAACAAAGAACAGAGTTCTTTTTGTATCACCTCACTCGCCCCTTTTTTGATCGATTTCTTTTTATTATTATTAATTTATAATTTATTTATAATTTGAAAATTTCTTTTCTTAATTTTTGTTTAAGTTCTCAGTAATAAGATACTTATTAGGTTAGGTCCTAGGCTTGACGTCAATTGCGAAATATTTCGTTTGTTGAAACGTTTCCTATTCCTAATAAAAAGGTTTCCGTTGTACTAAGGGTGGGAAGGAAGAAAGCGAGCGGATCCGTGAATTCCTCTTCCTCAATTCAGTCCTTCCCGGGTTATTGTCTCATAAGTAATAGTAGGAGTAAAGTGTTGATATAATTAAATTAGAAGAAGCAAACGGCAAGTCCGAGTTAATAAACTAAATAAGAAAGAAGCACGTAACGTACTTTTTCACATTTCTAATTTTAGGATTAAATTAAACAAAAGGATTTGCAAATAAAAGCGCTAATGCCACGACCAGTCCGTAAATTGTTAAAGCTTCCATAAAAGCTAGACTAAGCAATAAAGTACCTCGTATTTTACCTTCCGCTTCTGGTTGTCTCGCAATACCTTCTACAGCTTGGCCCGCAGCAGTACCTTGACCAACTCCAGGTCCAATGGAAGCAAGCCCTACGGCTAATCCAGCAGCAATAACGGAAGCGGCAGAAATAAGTGGATTCATAGTAAGTTCCTCGTACCAAAAAAAAGAAATGGTTAATGATACAATCAACCAATGAATTATTACTTATTTTATCACTAAGATCTATCGCTAAAAACTCCGAATTGAAATGAGAATATTAGTGAATCGTCAGAACGACTTCGATATCTTGTTTTTTTTAGTTTCTACCCATGATCAAATTTTTGTAAACTCATATGCATATGGTTCTAGTTATTGCATTTCTTTGTTTCGAACCATTCTTTACATTGAATTCTTCGTTCTTTACTTGACTTGCTTTTCTATATCCGTGAGTTCATCTGTTTTTTCATTCAATTCACAATAACAGACGAAAAAGAAGGAAAGGACTTAATATTGGAATCTATCTAAATTAAATGCGGTGTGGTTAAAAAAAAAGAATCAATATTCAATATATAGTAATAATATATTGGGAAAGAAATCTAAATAAAAATCTAAAATAAATAGAATCTATTTTTAAATATTAAATTTAAATTCTTTAAATATTAAATTCTATAATATATATATATATATAATTTATAGTCTACAGAGATAATTCTATAGTATAGGGATAACCCCTATCTAACTAGTAAATATCTAATATCACATATACATTTGTTTCTTCCTAATGTAAACTGCCTGCATTTTATATTTAATTAATTGGATTTGAAAATCATTCTTCGAAACATACATAAGGGCTAGACTTATAGACATTACATATAGCTAGTTCCCTAACCCATCTTTTTCAATTCCGTAATATTGCCCATCTTTCTTCCTATGAGATTGGATCGTATATACATATGTATTTGTATCTATATATGTATTATGTTCCCCAACCAAGTCCGTATTTTAAACCATGCATGACTTAAGATAAGTTAAAAGAAAGACTATTTTGAAAGCTAATCAATGATGACCCTCCATGGATTCACCTATATAAGCCGCGGCTAAAGTTGCAAAAATAAGAGCTTGAATACCGCTTGTAAATAATCCAAGAAACATAACGGGGATAGGAACTACTGAAGGTACTAAAGAAACAAGAACAACAACTACTAATTCATCAGCCAATATATTCCCGAAAAGTCGAAAACTAAGAGATAAAGGTTTTGTGAAATCTTCTAGGATGTTAATTGGTAAAAGTATTGGAGTTGGTTGGATGTATTTCCCGAAATACCCCAATCCTTTTTTGGTAAGACCCGCATAAAAATATGCCACTGACGTGGGTAAAGCTAAAGCAACAGTAGTATTTATATCATTCGTGGGCGCAGCTAACTCCCCATGAGGTAACTGTATAATTTTCCAAGGTAAAAGAGCACCCGACCAGTTAGAAACAAAAATAAATAGGAACATAGTTCCAATAAAGGGAACCCAAGGACCATATTCTTCTCCAATCTGGGTTTTGCTCAAGTCTCGAATAAATTCAAGGACATATTCGAAGAAATTCTGACCGTCGGTCGGAATGGTTTGTGGATTCCGAACAGCTATGATGACTGAACCTAATAAAAAAGCAATTACGACCCAAGAAGTGATAAGTACTTGGGCATGGATTTGTAAACCTCCTATTTGCCAATATAAATGTTGGCCTACTTCTACACCCGATATATCGTATAACCCATTGAGTGTTTTAATGGAACATAGTATAACATTCATATTGTCCTCTGACATAAATCGAACTTAAAAAATTATTTTGATTGAACCATCTCTTTCTCAATTCACCGACATTAATAATTAATACAAATTTAATTTAGGATACCAAGAAATTTTAGGATACTAAAAAATCACATAACATAATATCAATATCCGCAATACTTTATTTTTTCTCTGTATCTCTTTTTTAAGTTAAAGAATAGTAACCGATCCAATAAATCTATCGAGTTCCCAAACAATTAATTAATCTTATTATTCTTAATCATAATCAACGATTTCTTATATAGCTAGAACGACCCTCGCAAATTGCGAATACTAATTTGTTAAGAATGAATCGAATTGAAGCTATAGCGTCATCGTTGGCTGGAATCGAAATATCTGCGAGATCCGGGTCACAATTTGTATCAATTAAACAAATAGTCGGAATCCCTAAAATGACACATTCTCGAAGAGCCGTATATTCTTCTTGCTGATCAACGATGATTACAATATCGGGTAACCCTGTCATATATTTGATCCCGCCCAGATATGTTTGCAAGGTAGATAATTTTCTCTTAAACATTGCTGCATCTCTTTTGGAAAGACGATTGAGTTTACCCATCTTTTGTTCTGCTCTTAAGTCCCTGAACTTATGAAGTCTCGTTTCCGTAGTGGACCAGTTCGTTAACATACCGCCGAGCCATTTTTTATTAACATAATGACACCGAGCCCCTATGGCAGCTGATGCTACTAAATCCGCTACTTTATTTTTGGTACCAACGATTAAAAAGTTTTTTCCACTACTTGCTGCATTAAAAACTAAATCACAGGCTTCTGATAAAAAACGAGCAGTTCTGGTAAGATTTATAATATGAATACCTTTCCGCTTTGCGGAGATGTAAGGGGCCATTCTAGGATTCCATTTTCTAGTACCATGACCAAAATGAACTCCTGCTTCCATCATCTCTCCCAAATTGATGTTCCAATATCTTCTTGTCATTTTTCCCCACACTTCCTCTTTTTTTTAACAAAGAGACAAGGTACCCTGAAATAAATAATAGTTCCGACGGAACCTTCTACCGTGGATTGACCGTTGCTATACGGCCCAAACCATTAATTTCTTTTAATTACTTATTTTTTTTATTACTAATTTCATTTTTTATTACTAAATTAATATTAATAATCGGAAAAAAAAAAAGAGTTCCAGATAGTTATATTATAGTTAAAATAGTTAAAGTAAAAAGAATGAATATGAATCTCTTCTTAGGAATCATTAAATCGCGTAAATGATTGTTGTGATGTCTCATGGAAATTGTTTGGAGCACAAGAACAAAATAATTCTCTATGGTATAACAAAAAATCTCCCATTTCCAACTCGAATAGATTCTTCCTTTTTATTTCCAAATAAATGTTTTTGTCTTGCCTTGAATGGTGCACTAATTTTTTGAATCCAGTACCAACGGGAATAATCCCCCCCAGAACAACGTTCTCTTTCAGTCCTTTCAACCAATCAATACGACCTCGTAAAGCGGCTTTTGCTAAAACTCGAGCGGTTTCTTGAAAACTCGCTTCGGATATGAAACTTTGAGTATTCAAGGATGCCCTCGTTATTCCCAATAAGATTGCCCGATAATTGATCGCTTCCTCTAAAGCACGTCCCGCTCGTTCCGCTCGCAACAATCCAATTAATTCTCCGGGTGAAAAAACATTAGACATTCCATCTTCTGAAACCAACACTTTTGATGTTATTTGACGTACAATGATCTCTATATGTCTATTATGGATCTGTACCCCCTGAGATCGATAAACCTTTTGAATCTTATTAACCAAAGAGATACGACTTTGGGCTATGGTTAGCTCAGCTCCAATCAAGAATCCCCAGGGGATTCCAAGAATTCTTGGTATACGTTCGTTCCAACCTTCAACTCTCTTTTCGAGGTTCATCGATATTGAATCAATCGAACGCACTTCTAAGACCTGTTCCACTTTTGGAAGACCTTGCGTTATGTCACCAGATCTCGATTTTTCATATATAAATGTAACTAATGTCTCGCCTTCATAAAGGATTTCTCCATAATGGCCATGAACTGTTGCTCCCGGAGTAGCCAAATAGGGCTTAGCCGATCTTATAACTAAGGAGTCAACATGCACAATTAAAATTTGACCAGATTTTTTTATATGTGGCCCATATTTTAATAGACATGCATTTTCGCAAATAAATAGCCCAAGGCTAATTATTGTAGATGTCTCTTCACCAGAATCGTGATGAAGAAAACACCAATTTAAACGAAATGGATTAAAAATTATATTACTGCATGGATCGGGATTATAAATCCTCCTATTTTCATCTATTAAACAATATTTAAGTACTTTCAGTACTTGAAAAGTCTGTTTCAAATTTTCAAGTAGCAAATATTTCTTTAACAAAATCTGATTATGAGTTAATAAAAGGTAAGATGAATAAAAATTTGCTATTTTAGGTACAATAGTACCTAAGGGACCCAACAAATCCCTAATTGGGATTAGGGGATCCAATTCTTTTGTCGCATTGTTATATTTCGAACCATTGAATGGACTAATTCGAAAACAATTGGATGATGACAAAATTAGCAAAGATTGGCATTCCTTATTTCGACTAAACAACGTACCCATAGTTCCTTGATGTTGGGTACGTGATTGAACCTTCGCCTTGGAATGAAAGGGATTGATATTGGTGCGATCTAATCCCTTATTGGGAATCAATCCCAAATCTGTTATATTATATCTTTTTCCGCTATATGAAAGAATGGACTTGACTAACTCAATTCTTATAAAATCGCGAATTAGATCATTTGCCCTTACCTCAATAAAGGAGGCATAAACCTCTTCTATGGAACCGTTTTGTTTTTTGTCCCAATTTAATACTAAGCAAGTCCGAACTAATTGAATACTTGTGTGATAAATTCCTCGAATTGACTTGCCATATTCATAAAGGATATAATTGACAACTCTGAGTTGGACATCATCCTTTTCCTGCAAGAGATCTTGAGGGAAAAGTGTTGCTAAATTGAGCCCATCGGCTATTTCATATGTGACTACGGGCCGAACCAAAACAAAATACTTTTTCTTGGTAGGTGTGATCCGCTGGACATAGATCCAATCTTTCAATTTTTTTGATTCCTTAGAATTTTTTTTTTTTCCCGTTACTGGCGGTATCAAAATGCCGCTGTGCCTGGATATCTTATCTGTCTCTCCAGGAAAATGAATATCTCCAGAAAAGATTCTCAGTTCAATACTTTTTTTTTTTCTCTCCACTCGAACTAATCCGCCTACTCGACTTCTTTTATTTAAAGCAAGTCGTGTATCTACTCTAATGATACTATTATTACGGACCGTTATGGGCGAGGATCCAGGTAAAATATGCACTTCTTCGGGAATGAAAAAAAACTGATCTACTTTCATTTGGTATTTCAGACTAAATTCTTTTGCTCCTCGATACTCAATCAAATCCTCTTTTTTTACGATTGAATCTACCTCCACGGTCCCATATTTAGTAATGCCTGAACTGCTTCTTCTGTATCGTGGATCATCAAAATAAGCCAGAATACTATTTCTACGTAAAATACCATTTATGGGTATTTCAATCGAAATACCAAAACAGGGTATTAGTTCTTTTTCTCGTTCTTGATCATATTTTAATGGGATGATGAATCTATTTCTTCGCCTTTTCGCTAATAAATAAGAATTCTCGTGGAGAATAGACGGATATATGAAATTCCACTTACCATTGGATATGATTCGATCAGATATTGAATAATCAATGATTTCCCTATCTTTTTTACTAGAAGTATCCAACAATTTATGTCTTACTCGATAATTAGTCATTGAGAGATCAGAGATATATTTGTCTTCGACAGAAAAAGAATGAGCATTCATTTGATCTTGATCCTTGTGGATCGAAAAAGACACTATACTGAATCTGCGCGGAGCTCCTGCTAATATCCATAAATGACTTGTTTTTGGTAATAGATGAACATTACCATATGTATATTCTGGTGCATGGTAGATATGGGTACTCCAGTGCATTTCTCCCTCTGATTCAGAGTAAATATGTTTTCGGACCCTCTCTTTAAAATGAAAAGTGGACGTTGCCGCACGAATCTCAGCAATCACTTGTTCTGATTCTACATATTGATCATTTTGAACTAAAATCAAACTCTTTGGTGGAATATTCACATTATGGATAACACCCCGACTCTCAATAGTGACATACAAGTCTATAGAACATAAAAAAGCAGGATGCCCATGACGGGTACGTGTGGGATGAACAAAACCCTCATTAAATTTTATTTTTCCATTAGAAGGAGCCCGTACATGTTCGGCAGTACCGCCGGTGAATACTCCACCAGTATGAAAAGTTCTTAATGTTAGTTGAGTCCCTGGTTCCCCGATCGATTGGCCCGCAATAATACCTACAGCTTCTCCCAATTCGGCTAGGTCACCATGAGTGGGACTCCGACCATAACATAATTGGCAGATCCAAGATGTGCTTCTGCAAGTAAAAGGGGTTCGAATATATATTGGTCGTGCTCGAAAGATTATGAATCGATTGACAAGCCCAATCCCAATATCTTTATTTCGAGTGGCAATGCATCGTAGACCCATATATATATCGTCTGCTAATACACGACCAATTAGTGTTTGGGCAAAAATTTTTTCCGTCATCTCAGTTCGAGGACTCACGGAAATACCTTGGATAGTACCACAATCCGTTCTACGTACAATAATGTGTTGAACTACTTCAACAAGTCTACGCGTGAGATATCCAGCATCTGATGTTCGTACAGCAGTATCTACAACTCCTTTGCGGGCTCCGTAGCAGGAAATTATATATTCGGTCAAAGAGAGTCCTTCACGCAAATTGCTTTGAATAGGTAAATCAATCATTTGTCCTTGCGGATCCGACATTAATCCTCTCATACCTACTAATTGGTGTACTTGAGATGCATTTCCTCTAGCTCCCGAAAAGGACATTAGATGGACTGGATTAGAAGGATCAGTCATCCGAAAATTAGGATTCATTTCTTGTCTTAAATATTCACTTGTAGCATACCATATCTCAATAGATTGACGTAATTTTTCTACCGCATGTACATTCCCATAATGATGGTGTTTCTCCAAAATAAAACTTTGTTGTTCAGCGTCTCGGACTAACCATCCCTTAGATGGTATTGTTAAAAGATCCTCTATTCCTAATGAAATAGATGTAGCAGTGGCTTGCTGGAAACCTAAAGTCTTCATTTGATCCAGGATATGTGATGTATATGCCATTCCGAAATGATCTATTAATCTGCTAATAAGTCGTTTCATAGCAGTTCCATCTATCACTGTATTGTGAAAGACCAGATCGACCCGTTCTGCCATAAGTACCCCCATATTCCGCTGAGTAGGATTCGGCAATAGACCTGAGTCAGTGATTTGAAAACTCCCTTTCCTCAATTTTTATTTGCGCAGAAATTCAGAAAGTATGATACCCAGTGAAACTGGAGAGACCCGAATTCCACGGGTACGGATATTGCCTAATCTAATTTCTTAGTTTAGATAGCGTATGAGTAAGCCCGGCAAAATCCCTGTATGGCTTCTTCTATTTCTCGATAAAAAAAAATATGACCAACAGTGGTTCGAATGTATACACAACAGATTTCTTTTTTGGCACTTCCTACTATTAGATAGTGCCCATAAATCTCATGATAAGTGCCCGAAGATTCATATTGAACTTCGATGGGAACTTCTCTTGAGCCAATGACACGTTGATCTAGTCGCCACCGGAGCCACAAAGGACGATCTAAATTTATTCGTTTCTGCCGATAAGCTCCAAGTGCATCATAGGAACTACAAAAATATGGTTCTTTCGTATACGTATATTTAGAGTTATTATTAGCAACTCTTTTCTTTTGAGAGTTTCTCCAATTATATGGATTATATCTATTCGCACAAATACCCTGACGACTCCCGATTGTTAATATATAGAGTCCGATAAGCATATCTTGAGTTGGTACGGAAATGGGATCCCCAATAGCTGGAGACAAGAGATTCATATGAGAAAACATAAGTAAACGAGCCTCTGCTTGAGCTTCTAAAGATAAAGGTACATGAACAGCCATTTGATCCCCATCAAAGTCTGCATTGAAGCCCTTACAAACTAATGGGTGTAAACAAATAGCGCGCCCCCCCACTAAAATGGGTTGGAACGCCTGTATGCCTAATCTATGCAGGGTGGGTGCTCTATTCAACAATACAGGATGCCCCCGCATAACTTCTTGAAGTATTTCCCATACAATTGGTTCTTTTTCCCGAATTTTACTTTTAGCAATCCCTATATTAGAAGCAACATGTTGTCTGATTAGACCACGAATTACAAATGTTTGGAAAAGCTCTATTGCTATTTCTCGAGGTAATCCACATTGATGTAATGAAAGCGAAGGACCCACGACAATGACGGAACGCCCCGAATAGTCGACCCGTTT